GAAGGAGGATTTTCAATGCGAGATCTAAAAACATATCTTTCCGTGGCACCGGTACTAAGTACTCTATGGTTTGGGTCTTTAGCCGGTCTATTAATAGAAATCAATCGTTTTTTCCCAGATGCATTGACATTCCCTTTTTTTTCATTCTAGTTATTTCCATGGGAAAGGGGTAATGAAGATTAGAGTATAGAATCAACTATCTGTGACTAACCCCCCCTTTTTCTTTCTCTTTTTAGTTTAGAATAATATATTAGAATAAATAGGTTAGAAAAAGGTAGATTCAACCTCATCAAAACTCGGGCTCGGGGTTGAATGAAAATTTGTAAAAAAAAAGAGGGAGAGCGGAACTGAAAATGTGGGTCTAGTGTAAGACTATCCTACAAGATACTTAAATGAAATACTGTGATTAGAAATAGAGTTAGAAACCATTTGATTACATAGTATTTCTTAATTTTTTTACTATTATTATTATTCTATTGATTGTGACGAAATCCTTCTAATTGTATTTCGAGTTAGCAACTTCTATTTTTATCTTTTCTTCGTCACTTCGGGTCGAAAATACAAATACAAAAGTTGCTTGAATCAAAAAAAATCCAAGGGAGGTTCATGGCTAAGAGTAAAGATGTCCGAGTGAAAGTTATTTTGGAATGTGCTGGTTGTGTTCGAAAGAGTGTTAATAAGGAATCAAGGGGCATTTCCAGATATATTACTCAAAAGAATCGACACAATACACCTAGCCGGTTGGAATTGCGAAAATTCTGTCCCTATTGTTACAAACATACAATTCATAGAGAGATAAAGAAATAGATCGAATCGAACGTCTGTCTATCTTCCTTCCAAGGTAAGGGGACAAAACGATTTTATTTTCCATTCTATTATATATATTATATATTTCTATTTATATAGATAATATATAATATATAGATAATATTAATATATAAAATAAAAATAAACAAACCAAATCCTATTTCTTAATTCTAAATTTTTTTAGGTCCATCTGAAATAGGATTTTCGGTATAAGGAATAAACTATGGATAAATCCAAGCGACCCTTTATTAAATCCAAGCGATCTTTTCGTAGGCGTTTGCCCCCGATTGGCTCGGGGGATCTAATTGATTATAGAAATATGAGTTTAATTAGTCGATTTATTAGTGAACAAGGAAAAATATTATCTAGGCGAGTCAATAGATTGACCTTGAAACAACAACGATTAATTACTATTGCTATAAAACAAGCTCGTATTTTATCTTTGTTACCTTTTCTTAATAATGAGAAACAATTTGAAAGAACCGAGTCGACTACTAGAATGGCTAGTTTTAGAACCAAAAATAAATAAGAAATTAAATATAAAAAATATAAATCTCTTTTTTTTTTTTTTTTTGAATTCTCGATTAAATAAAAATTAAAATCTGAACTCAAACACAGATTGCTTCTTTGTTCTAAAAAAATATGAGAATCTAGATTTGATTGTCGTGTCGTAAGATAATAAAAAATCGGAAATTTTTTTTTGATTTTTGAATGGGTTTGTTGATTTTTATTTATTTTTTATTTATCGTATTTTATCAGACTAATTTATACTCTATCCTCCCGGAGAATAAACATAAACTCCGGGGAACTTCATTTAAAGCATTTCGGGATATTCTTTCCAATCTTCTTTTTTTATGACCTCATTGGAAATCATATAAAGACAATTCCTATTTAATATAGCTATTTGTGCAAGTATTTTACGATTAAGAAGCAGCTGTCTCTTGTACAGATCATTTATAAATTTACTATAATTATAGTATAATTCCTTTTTGCGAATTACTGCGTTTATCCGAGTGATCCACAAACGACGAAAATCTCTCTTTTGCCTATCTCTATCCCGATGAGCCGAAACCAAAGCTCTTATTTTCTGTTGAGCAATCGTTCGAGTAAGTCTTGAATGAGCCCCTCGAAAGCTTGATCCAAATAAACGAATTTTTGTTCTACGTCTCCGAGCTATATATCCTCGTCTAACTCTAGTCATTGAATAAATGAAACTTTGATGAATAACTAATTGATTTTCTTTCTTTGAGTTATTCTTTTCTCCCTTTCTGGTCTATTAATAACAAGACGGATTTTTCCAATGTATAAAATAAAAATCCCACCGGCTTTTGCTACTATAACCTTCCTAACCACGATCTTTCTTTTTTTTTTTTTTTAGACATTTCGTAATGTATCAAACAAAAGTAAAAAAAAAATTTAAATAAATTTAAATATAGATGCATAATAGTGGGTTCCTTCGTTTCTATGGTTACTTCTTAAACGGTGAGGTCCTCTCTATACACCGGAGCCCTTTACTTCATTTACTGAATGTTATTGATAACTTGTACCGTTCCAATTTTTGGCTCTACCTATGAATTATACAGTAATAGGTCTTTCACAATGAGATCCATCTATACAGTAACGGTTTTTAATTTGGAAGGTTAGCTGGATAGCTGACCCTGTTAGTCCGTTCTTGCAAGAATGGGAGCATAATTTTTTTGCTCTTAAAAAGAGATTCCCCGCTTAATGGATAACGTTCGCTACCAATGGGAAATTTTTTCTCATCTTAAATCGGATTTACACCAATAGAAACCATAAATTTCATACAAAATAGATGAATAGATCTTTTTCATTTTAGATAGTGACTGGAGTTCTTCCATTTTATCCTATTCACTAGTACTGATCATTGATACTGGAAAAATTCTTTCCTTTCATTTCGTTCCAGCTCATAATCTGAACGAGTCACACATACACCCTAGTACATGTTCCTCGGCGCTGAGGACATCCCCGAAGAGCGGGCGATTTCGTGACATTTCTGATTGGCTGTCTTGTGTTTCTAATAAGTTGTTTAATAGTTGGCATGCTGAATCATATAAAAATGGGCTGGTTTAGATCAATCCTAACCGAATGATTATTAATTATTTTATAGTTAATAGAATATTAAACCCAGAATAGCAAACCCAGTAACAAGAAAAAATCTCACACGTTTCCTTTTTTTTTTTTACTCGTTTTATTCGACCGCTACAAGATCAACAATTCCATGAGCTTGGGCTTCTGTTGCTGACATAAAAACATCCCTTTCCATATCTTCGGATACAACCCATAAGGGGTTGCCCGTTCTTTGTACATAAACCCTTGTGAGGGTTTCTCGCAATTTCAATAGTTCTTCCGCTTCCAGGATAAATTCTCCCGTTTGTGCTTCATAAAAAGAGCTAGCAGGTTGATGAATCATTACCCTGATGATATTCCATAAAAAGGGGTTCTTCTATCTCGCATGATCAGGCGAAGAGAAAAAATACAGAATAACAAAAAAAAAAAGATAGAATTGAATAACCGTACGTGCATCTTTTGCGCATTGCATACGGCTCTACAATGGAATTTACTTTTTCCGTCGAAGAATAGGATCGATCAGATCCAGATCAGTAAATGATCCAATTACCACCCTTCTTTTCCTTTTCGGAGGAGTGCAAAAATACTATGATGGCTCCGTTGCTTTATATATTTATTTTGTATGTAATTCAGCAATCCCAAAGTTTCTTTTTGATCCGAAAATAAAAAAAAAAAAGAAATTCTTTTTTTTTTTTTATTTTACTCTTTTGATATGAAAAAAGTTTGTGACGCTGAGATGGACTCCTGATAAAAAAATCGGGAATACTATTCATCTCATACTACTCTTTCGATACATAATCTAATGTTTTGCAAATAAAATAGAGAAAAATTTTTCTCATATCGAATTCAAAATGCCATGCTATTATTACTTAATACTAAATATTTCAATATTTCATATGGTGAAGGCATAGTCTTCTTTTTTCTATCAAATAAAAATCTCAAATAAAAAACTCATTGGCGCCAAGCGTGAGGGAATGCTAAACGTTTGGTAATTTCTCCTCCAACCAGGATAAAAGATCCCATTGAAGCAGCTAACCCCATGCATATTGTATGTACATCTGGTCGCACAAATTGCATAGTATCATAAATAGCTACTCCGGGTATTACCCATCCACCGGGAGAATTTATAAACAAATACAAATCCTTGGTATCATCCTCGATACTGAGATATACCATAAGACCAATAAGTTGATTCGAGATCTCGCTATCGACCTCTTGTCCTAAAAAAAGTAATCTTTCTCGATAAAGTCGGTTGATTAGGGTAAAATTGTATCCCATTGTATCCCTTAGGAACCGTACATGCACCTTTTAATGCATACGGTTCAAAAAAAATTTGAAAAAAAAATCAATGTGTATATTCTATTCATTTTTCATAGAGGTTTTTCCAATTTATAATGAATAATGAAGTTTTTCGATTCTTTTTTTTTTTAAGAAATATTTCTTTTTGCTCTTTTCCCTAATTTCCGATATAATTATTATATAATAAATAATTTTAAAATAGAAATTTTTAAACTTATCGAACTCACTTTTCATTGATGTATCGTTTCATCGAGATCCAATTCAAATCACGATGTCATTTTCTTGTTCTTGAACGGGTCTCCTTAATTCTTTTAGGTTTATGCTCTACTCCGGGTAAAGATATCCCCGATTTTTATTTGTACATATAGGACAAATGCTTCCAATACCGCTTTTTTTATTTGTTAAGATTTCCCTTTTTTATTCATTTCATATCTTTTCCTTTCGTCGAATTCAATATTCAACATATTCATTACTCTATTCGAGCGATTAAGATTGAGATCACTTTTATTTAGAATTTCAAATCAAAACAGTTAAAGTATATAAAATATATAATATGAATATATAATATGAAGTAGTAATCTTCAATATATTACCAATTGGGATTGGGGTTTTGGTAATTTTATAAGCGGAGCCTGGATACTTCATTTTTTGGTCCAACCAAGCCAACCATAAATCATTCTAATTCATAATATTAATCTGAATCCCCCTAAAAATAAAAAATGGATCTAATTACATTTCACGCTCCAAATTTTTGATGATTCTATCAATCTTTCTTGGGCGAAAGGGAGGATATCTCAATCGGGAGAGAGAACGGGGAAATCCCATATGACCCAATATATCTGACAAGTCGCACTATACGTCAACCCAAGATGCATCTTCCTCTCCAGGACTTCGAAAGGGAACTTTTGGAACACCAATAGGCATTAACTGAAAGAAATAAGAATTAAGTACTATATTTCACTTTGATGTGGAAACGTAATAATAGGGTGTCTTCAGAATATCAACCTTTATCCTCTTTTCTGCATAGATTCTAAAAGTTTAGTTTCAAAAAAAAAAAAGAAGACAGAATAACTAAAAATAAAAAAAAAAAAAATAAAGGAAAATTTTTACGAATATAACCTTCCAATAATGAACAAATATGAAAGCATTTAGTGATAGAAAATGGTATCAACTCCCCATTGCGTATTGCTACTTATCGGGTATAGAATAGACTTGTTTCTCTTTGTTCCTACAAGCATAATTGTTGAATTATTAACAACACAATAAAACAAACATTAACCCTTGTTCCGAGATAATCTATTGAACAAAAGGGGTCCATTGCATAGTCATAGTCTTTTCCAATGCAATAAAGTTACATAGTGTCATTTATCTTTGATAGAGGGGTATTTCCATGGGTTTGCCTTGGTATCGTGTTCATACCGTTGTATTGAATGATCCCGGCCGGTTGATTTCTGTCCATATAATGCATACAGCTCTGGTTGCGGGTTGGGCCGGTTCGATGGCTCTATATGAATTAGCAGTTTTTGATCCCTCTGACCCCGTTCTTGATCCAATGTGGAGACAGGGTATGTTCGTTATACCTTTCATGACTCGTTTAGGAATAACCAATTCATGGGGCGGTTGGAATATTACAGGGGGGACTATAACGGATCCGGGTATTTGGAGTTACGAAGGTGTGGCTGGAGCGCATATTGTGTTTTCGGGCTTGTGTTTTTTGGCAGCTATTTGGCATTGGGTGTATTGGGATCTAGAAATATTTTGTGATGAACGTACAGGAAAACCTTCTTTGGATTTGCCTAAGATTTTTGGAATTCATTTATTTCTTTCTGGGGTGGCTTGTTTTGGTTTTGGCGCATTTCATGTAACCGGCTTGTATGGTCCCGGAATATGGGTGTCCGATCCTTATGGACTAACCGGAAAAGTACAACCTGTAAGTCCAGCATGGGGCGTGGAAGGTTTTGATCCTTTTGTTCCAGGAGGAATAGCCTCTCATCATATTGCAGCAGGGACATTGGGCATATTAGCAGGTCTATTCCATCTTAGTGTCCGCCCGCCTCAACGTCTATACAAAGGATTACGTATGGGCAATATTGAAACCGTTCTTTCGAGTAGTATCGCTGCTGTCTTTTTTGCAGCTTTTGTTGTTGCCGGAACTATGTGGTATGGTTCAGCAACTACCCCGATCGAATTATTTGGCCCCACTCGTTATCAATGGGATCAGGGATACTTTCAGCAAGAAATATATCGAAGAGTAAGTGCTGGGCTAGCCGAAAATCAAAGTTTATCAGAAGCTTGGTCGAAAATTCCTGAGAAATTAGCTTTTTATGATTATATTGGAAATAATCCGGCAAAAGGAGGATTATTTAGAGCGGGTTCAATGGACAACGGCGATGGAATAGCTGTTGGGTGGTTAGGACACCCCATTTTTCGAGATAAAGAAGGACGTGAACTCTTTGTACGCCGTATGCCTACTTTTTTTGAAACATTTCCAGTCGTTTTGATAGACGGGGACGGAATTGTTAGAGCTGACGTTCCTTTTAGAAGAGCGGAATCGAAGTATAGCGTTGAACAAGTAGGCGTAACCGTTGAGTTTTATGGCGGCGAACTCAACGGAGTCAGTTATAGTGATCCTGCTACCGTGAAAAAATATGCTAGACGTGCTCAATTGGGTGAAATTTTTGAATTAGATCGTGCTACTTTGAAATCTGATGGTGTTTTTCGTAGTAGTCCAAGGGGTTGGTTTACTTTTGGGCATGCTTCCTTTGCCCTACTCTTCTTCTTCGGACACATTTGGCATGGGGCTAGAACCTTGTTTAGAGATGTTTTTGCTGGTATTGACCCAGATTTGGATGCTCAAGTAGAATTTGGAGCATTCCAAAAACTTGGAGATCCAACTACAAGAAGACAAGGAATCTAATACAACATTGCTTTGTTATTTTTTGCTTTGACATAGGATACTGGAGAAATCTTGATTTGAATCACCGCCCTTTTTTTGACTCTTTCTTTTTTTATCATTATCGGGAAAAAAATCCCAAGTAAACAGGTATGGAAGCTATAATTGTAAACCACAATCGAATCTATGGAAGCATTGGTTTATACATTTCTATTAGTCTCGACTCTAGGGATAATTTTTTTCGCTATCTTTTTTAGGGAACCTCCTAAAGTTCCAACTAAAAAGATGAAATAAAATGAGTTTTCATTATCTCAATTGAAGTAATGAGCCTTCAATATTGAAGGCTCATTACTTCAATTAGTCCCCGTGTTCCTCAAAGGGATCTCTTAGTTGTTGAGAGGGTTGCCCAAAAGCGGTATATAAAGCATACCCAGTAAAACTTACAAGTAAACCAGATATAAAGATGGCGACTAGGTTTGCGGTTTCCATTATTATATAATTCCAAGACCACAATGGATCTATGATAAAATCGTTTATTTACAACGGAATCGTATACAAAGTCAACAGATCTCAATTAATACAATCGGATTTATGGCTACACAAACCGTTGAGGGTAGTTCTAGATCTCGTCCAAAACCAACTACTGTAGGGTCTTTATTGAAACCGTTGAATTCGGAATATGGTAAAGTGGCTCCTGGATGGGGAACTACTCCTTTGATGGGAGTTGCAATGGCTTTATTTGCAGTATTCCTATCGATTATTTTGGAAATTTATAATTCTTCCGTTTTATTGGATGGAATTTCAATGAATTAAATCCACAAGAAAATGAAATCCAAAAGAACCAGGAAGTTCTAGCCTTTCAATACAAAGTGAATTTTGAGGGCTCCGATTTCTATTTCTAACCCCTTTGGGGGGTAGTTCGATCGTGGAATTTCTTTCTTTCTGTATTTCCGAAATATGAGTGTGTGACTTGTTATAATTGATCCTATTGATAATACAGAGAATGAGTCTGTCATCTTATCCTGATAGAGATGGTTCTACCTCGTCGGATATTCATTCTGGTATCTGGAACACGGAATATATAAAAAATATCCAGAAATACTTGAACTATGATTCATATTTAATATTCAGACCTCGTGATCGGATTCAAAAAAAATTCTTTTGTTACAGACAATTTTTTTTGTATTTTTAGTCATTATACCTATCCTATTGATTCAATAAGTGATGATCCAAAGGTTTTTACTCAAGGAATCTTTGGGCTTAGCTTTGGAGTTTTTTTGAGTCATCGTGGTTCTAGTATGAATCTGGGGTTTCAATCGATTCATAGGGTTGTAACAAGAGAAATTCCTATCAATGATAAAAAAAAAAAACAATAGTAAAGGCTGGATTACACACAAATACAAAAATAACAAATCAAAGAAAAAAAATAGGTAAAGAGAATATTCAAGAGGCCCGTAGTAACAATCAACATAAAGACGAATGAGCCGACTTGATATTTTGGCATAATCACCACAACGAATAACTTTCGGATTTTTATTCTTTCGTATCTTCCGAAAAGATAAAATCGGGGATTAAGAAGGTTCAATCTTTCTATTATATATCCCTTTCGATCAGTACTTTCAATCATTATTTGGGTGTGTCTGCTTGAGCTGTACGAGATGAAATTCTCATATAGGGTTCTTAGAGGGGGAATTTTACCTATCTCAATAAAGTCTATGATTGGTTCGAAGAACGTCTCGAGATTCAGGCGATTGCAGATGATATAACTAGTAAATATGTTCCTCCTCATGTCAACATATTTTATTGTCTAGGGGGAATTACGCTTACTTGTTTTTTAGTACAAGTGGCTACGGGGTTTGCTATGACTTTTTACTACCGTCCAACCGTTACTGAGGCTTTTGCTTCTGTTCAATATATAATGACTGAAGCCAACTTTGGTTGGTTAATACGATCAGTTCATCGGTGGTCGGCAAGTATGATGGTTCTAATGATGATCCTGCATGTATTTCGTGTGTATCTCACGGGTGGTTTTAAAAAACCTCGAGAATTGACTTGGGTTACGGGTGTGGTTCTGGCTGTATTGACCGCGTCTTTTGGTGTAACTGGTTATTCTTTACCTCGGGACCAAATCGGTTATTGGGCAGTAAAAATTGTAACAGGCGTGCCTGAAGCTATTCCTGTAATAGGATCGCCTTTGGTAGAGTTATTACGCGGAAGTACTAGTGTGGGACAATCCACTTTGACTCGCTTTTATAGTTTACACACTTTTGTATTGCCTCTTCTTACTGCCGTATTTATGTTAATGCACTTTCTAATGATACGTAAACAAGGTATTTCTGGTCCCTTATAGAATTGAAAAGGTATATCCTATATATTTGTAATCAATCATTTATCACTTGGGATAAGAACAAAAGTATTTCGTTGCTACATGTATGGATTATTGAAAAGAATAATCCATGTATTTGGACATTTTCCTTCAACCACACAACAAAATATAATATTGATTTATTATTTAGTTATTTAACATAACATCACTAGTTGAAGGTAATTTTTCGAAAATCAAATGGATTATGGCAGTGTGTGACTTGAACTATTGATTAGGCCGTGCAGCTATATGTCCCTTATCTGCCACATTGCAATTCATAATCCAATGTGTCTTTTGTCCAACCATCGTATAAAGAAGTCCTATACAGAGGTATAGGCTGGTTCGTTTGAAGAGAATCTATTCTATGATCAACCCCGAATCATGTCATGCATGAGCAGGCTCCGTAAAATCCAGTCGAGTGTGTGATAGAATTCTTAATTTTTATCATTTTTTTTTTATTATTATTATTAATTAATAGTTTGAATAGTATTGAAATGCATTCATTTCCTCTGCATCGACCTGATCTATAATACTATCGGAGTGAAACA